TTTTATTAGGACGATAAAACTGAAAAGAAAGATTGCCCATCTTTTCTTTCATTTCGGGAGAAATACGATCGGGTGGGGCTAATTCGAATCCCTCGGGTAAAATAAGAACAGCTCCTACATTCAAAGTCCCTTTTTTACCATTAGCAAGAACTTGTTTCAGTTGCATATCATAAGGAATTCGAACAACTGCTTCAAATACAGTATCAGGAAGTACAGCTTGCGGAACTTCAATATCCACGGGTTTACTAGCTAAATGGCAATTGGCACATACAATTCGACCAGTTGCTTCTCGTGGATTTTCATAAACCTGCTGCGCAAAAATGGGATATGCATTTGAAATAGATGCTCGAGTTATTACATATATCATGATCGATACATAAATGGATCGAGTCATCTGTTCTTTTACCCAAGAAAAAGTATTTCTATTTTGCATGGTCCAATCATTGATCCCCGGAATTTCTACAATAAATTTGATAGGTAGCTAGTAGAATTCCCTATCCACAAGTTTGCCATTGTATTGATTATACTGAAATAATTGTACTAGTAGAATATAGTATGAATACCTTGAATTGAAAAGGTAGAAGTATAAAGAATAAGTAAGATGAAAAATGATTTCTTTATACACAAAGAAAGGTTCTGATTTTATTGATATCAAAAGATCTAATATCAAAAGATCTAATGAATTATTCATTCATTGAATGATAAATTACTACAAGTGAAGGAGATACACGATTTAAAAAATGGAAGATCCAATATTTCACAATTGTATCTAGAATCACTGGAAAAGTGGAAACAAGACCAGATATAATCTGATCATTCTGAGCCAATCCAAAATCATTGTAGATCGAACCAATCATTAGTTCCCAACCATGGGTCGAGTGAAATCCGATCCATAAATCAGTAACTAAAAGAATTGAAAAAGCTTTGATTGTATCACTTAAGTTATAGAGAAATTCCTGAATCCAAGAATTTAAAATGAAAAGTTCTTCATTACCCAGAAAAAAATAACCACTTAGAATAGCGAAACAGATTAGATTTGTAGAGAAATGCAAAATGATATGAAAATGAGATTCATTTTGTCTTTGGACCAATTGTATTGTTTCCTTGTGCATTCCTATACGAAGCCTTTGCATATGTGTTTCCGAGTACTCCTTTATCATCTCGTCCAACAGGAATAGTTCTTCTAATTCCATAAATTTTTCTAGAACATTTTTCTCTTGAATATCATTCAAAGGGATTTCGGATTGCCTAGTATTCCACCAATTAATAACCCAAGTTTCTAGACATTTCTTAAATGAGAGAGAAACCCACCAGGGCAAAAAGATTATAGACACAAGATATGGGAGGGAAGCCAATGCTTTCTTTTTTTTCATTCTGTATCCGTGATGTGAATTGTTAATGAACCTGTTTCATTGGTCGATTCTATCTGAGATTTCTATGAAGACTTGAAAACCCATTTGAACTAACAAATATAATTTGGATTTAAAGACGAACCCTACCGGATTCTTTAATTCTTTTATTTCCATTTTGAATTTGAAAGATTTCACTGTCTAACCGCAGCGCAGGGATAGGGTATCAATTCAAAGGCCTAAAAAGAGGAATTATGTTTTACGAAAACAAAAGACATGTTAGGATATTTGATGAATCTATACTAATTTACTTATTACTTATTTAGACCTTTTACTAGTCTAAAGAGTGAAGCCAGACACCATGTGTATGCGTATACAAAATAGTTATTGTTCCATATACGTCTTCCCACTTTTGAGATGTATTAAGTTCCTTCTCTCATGCTGAGATTTATTCTTCAGTTCATTTCAAAAGACTTCAATAGGTACGCGCAAGAAATAGGCCAATTCAGCAGCTTTTTGTTCAATTTCTCGTGGAGTCAAATCCTCATCAGTACGGGTCAAGGGAATGGCTCCTTGACCCTTGATTTCCATATAAAGGACACGACGAGGAAAAAGACCCTCTCTCACCTCCATTCTGATTGATTGGATATCTTTCAGAAAGAAACGAAGGAAGATGCGACGATTTCTTCCAGGAAATCCCCAACGAAAAAGGGACATTATCCCTTCTTTTCTATCGAATCGGTCATAACCACTACCTACATTCCATGAAATTGTGCACCACAAATAAGAACTAATGAATAGACCTGCGATCCCATAGAAAGACATCACGATCCCTTGTGGGAAAAAAAGGATTTGCTGAGACGGAAATACGGATATCAGATTTTTACCAAGATAACTGGAAGTTCCAACCACTAAGAATCCTAGTGAACCTAAAAAAAGGATAAAGGCCCAGCAAAAATTACTTGTTTTTCGAGATCCCGTTATAAGTTCTATCCATATATGTTCTGATCGCCAGTTCATACTATACTAGATCCAGTTGCATTTGATTGGAATTAAGAGAATAACCCAAATGGATTTGACTTGACTTTTATTGCTTGATCCCGAAGTAACTTTCATCAACTAGCAGTATTCCGACAGGAACCATTAGGAATAATTGGTTAGATACATTGAGTTTCTATTTAAAATATTTTTCAAAAAAGATTTGCTGATCATTTTGAATTTCATCATTTAATTGATTAAGCTATAACCGTATATACATGCATTAATGCCGTATATTATGCATCGGCATACATAACAAAACAACTCTTCCATTTGTTTTCGGAAAGGCCAAATATCATATATCCTACCATATTACATTAAAAAAAGTATCTGTATGATGATCCAGTGTTGAAATAAATTGATGAGATTTCATCGTATTTAGACAATCTTATTTCTTTGGACATAAAGAGATAAAGAAGCCATTGCGATTGCCGGAAAGACTAAGCCCACTAAAGGAACAAAAATAGAGGGAAAGTTCAAATCTATCATAGAATGGGTACCTCAATTTCATATTTGTGCCTATTCTAAATTCTAATTATAAAGATATATTTGAATAAGTCTATCTATTCATTATTAATATTAATCTATTAAAATATTAATCTATTAAAAAGAAATTAGAAAGAATCTTTCTATTTTCTTTATTTAATTTTAGATTTCTTCTTTCTTTTTATTTAGTATTTTCTTTTCATTTTTTCGATATATTTTTTTATCTCTTTTTCGTTGTTCTATATATGAATAATGAATATGTCAAAAGAACGGAAAAAATCATTTTTATTTCCCTAATTTTTCGGAAGGAGAAATAAATTCTTTTTTATCTTGTCGATAGAGGGATGCTTATTTCTAATCAGGAAGAGAGATAGAATAAAAAAAGGATCCAGTCATTATCCAAAACTTCTGACTCTTACTACACTTATAACTGATGTCTCCAAAGAAAACACCATCTTCTTAGTTTTGTTTTTTTCATTATAATGAACTAAATTTGTATTCGCTACAAAGAAAAAGAAATTAAGCTAATGTTATACTTCCATTTGAAAATGAAGTATTTCAATCTTTTTGAAATCTTTTTTTTGAATCTTGATTCAAGGGAAGGAAACCGTGTAACTGAAATAACTCATTCAGAACACCTTTTAAAAGATTACGTGGTACAATTGGGTCGAATAAGCCCTTATGGAATAAATACTCAGCTGCTTGTGAACCGTCGGGTACTGTCTTTTTCAATGTTTGTTCAATTACTCTTTTACCCGCAAACGCAATGTAGGCATTAGGTTCAGCAATAATGATATCTCCCAACATACCAAAACTTGCTGTAACTCCGCCAGTTGTAGGAGATGTAAGGATTGATACATAAAATAACTTTTTCTTTGATTGATAATCATATGAAGCAGAAGATATTTTAGCCATTTGCATTAAGCTCAAACTCCCTTCTTGCATGCGTGCTCCTCCAGAAGCACACACAATAATGACAGGTAGAGATCTATTAGTAGCATACTCGATCAAACGGGTGATTTTCTCACCTACTACGGATCCCATACTACCTCCCATAAACTGAAAATCCATAACTCCAATTGCTATGGGAATACTGTTTAGTTGACCTACGCCCGTTTGAACAGCTTCAGTTAAACCCGTTTTTATTTGATAAAAAGAAATGCGATCTATATAAGGTTCCTCCTCTGAATGAAATTCAATGGGGTCTATGGAGACCATATCTTCATCCATAGGCTCCCAAGTGCCAGGATCTATAAAGAGTTCAATTCTATCTGAACTACTCATTTTCAAATGATATCCGCAGTATTCACAAATATTCATTTTTGAACTAAAAAATTTTTTATAATTTAATCCATAACAATTCTCACATTGAATCCATAACTTTTTGTATTTTGTATTTAGATCGAAATCCTTAGATTTTTCTCTTCTATTTAAATAACTGCTACTAGAATTTCCATTTTCAATACTACTTGTACTTTCCGTACAAATAAAATTATAAATGTAACTGTCGATATCACTGTAAATGTCACTATTAAGACTGATTTCAAAGCGAAGATAACTATCAATGCAACTATTAATGTGATTATTCCAATTAGATTGAGTATCATACATGGAATAATAATAATAGTAGTAATTACTACTATTAGACCCACTATTCAAATAACTAGGTAGTTCACTCAAAAAAGAACTAGCATTGTCAATATCAAAAATCTGATTTTTAATATCAAAATATACAGAATAAGTGTCACCATTACTATTTCTAATTAAAAAAGTATGATCAGAGATCAAACTCCAAAGATTCCTGCTATCAAATAAATAATTTAGATAATGAATATTACTGAAACTATAACTGTCCCAACTAGGAATCTTTTTATCCGCATCTTTTCGAAGAGTTTCTTTACTTCCACTGGTATGTCCAAGAGCATCAAGACTATCCATTGATTTACTTAGTCCACACTTATGTTCTAACTTCTTGTTAGACAACATTGAATTGAACCAATATTTTTTCATAGATTATTTATGCCCCTATTTTATGAAAACCTAATACTAATAGATGAATAGTCATTCGATGAAGAAAAAATCATTTTACTATTTCTTTTTTTTTTTTTTATTTCTCATCAGAATTCA